ATTTCGAGAAATAGTATCTCTTGTTTTTCATTTCCATTCACATAAGAATGAATACTATGATTTGCATTTCTAACAGGCATGAATACAGCATCTATAGTATAACTTCCATCTTGAATGTTGTTTAGTGTTTTTATACGATATCCCCGCTTTCTCTCAATTTGTAATTCAATACACAAATTAATAGGTTCTGTTAGGTTAGCTATATGTTGTGTATTATCAATGACTTCCACCGAAGGTGGTAAAATGATGTCTTGAGCAGTTACATATCCAGGACCTTTGAAACAAATAGACGCCTCCCGAGTTCCATACAGATTACTTCTCAATACAATTTCTTTCAAATTCATTAAAATTTCATGTATTGATTCTTGAATACCTACTACGGTAGAATATTCATGTGGTATTTTCTCAGATTTTGCACGTGTGATACATGTTCCCTCTATTTCTCCGAGCAAAATTCTTCGCATTGCAATGCCTATTGTATCTGCTTGACCTTTCATAAGTGGAGACAGAATAAAGCGTCCATAATAAAGACGCTTACTGTCTACCCTTGATTCAACACACTTCCACTGTAGTGTCTGAGTAGATACTTTTAGTTTTTCTCGAATCATAGTAATATATTTTTATGAAACTCTTGATTTAATTGTTTATTTCTCTTGAAATCTTTTTCTTTAATGTTTATTGTTAGTTTTACACACGTCTTTTTTTAGGAGCCCTACATCCATTATGTGGTATAGGGGTTACATCCCGTATAACCTTTAATAGTATCCCACTTCTATAAATAACTCTTAATGCCACATCTCTTCCTAGACCGGCACCCTTTAGCCTGACGTCTGCTCGTTGCATGCCTTGATCGACTACTGTTCGAATAGCATTTCCCGCTGCGGTTTCAGCGGCAAATGGTGTCCCCCTTCGTGTACCCTTGAATCCACATGAACCGGCGGAGGACCAAGAAATCACCCGACCTCCTACATCTGTAACAGTCACAATGGTATTGTTGAAACTAGCTTGAATATAAATAACCCCCTTTGGTATTTTACGAGGATGCTTACGCGAACCAATACGTCCAGTTTTCCGTGAACCAATTTTTGGTATAGATTTTGCCATTTTTTTTATTTTTTAAAAAAAAAGAGAAGTCCGAAATATATGGATATATCCATTTCCTGTCAAAAAGGATTCTTTACTATTTTCTAACTAGTTATTCTATTGTATTCTATAATTCGATTAATATAGAATACCTTTTTTCAAATATCAAGCAATAAGCAATTCTATTTATTAGAATACTTATAACTATAGACTAGAACTATAGACTAGATTCGAATATAGAATGTAAATTTTTCGATTTTTATGATTTAGTATTTAAGAAAATGGAATATTAATAAGATTTTGTATTTGAATAGAATTCAAATTCAAAATCTTATTAATAGAAAGCCCTTTTTTCTTTTAATTTAATATTATCCTTGTCGTTGTTTATGTTTTGGATTGGAACAAATTACTATAAGTCGACCTCGCCTACGGATCAATCGACATTTTTCACAAATTTTACGAACAGAGGCCGCCACTTTCATATTTTTAACTCCTTAGAAATTCAATTGAATACCAAATTTATATATTGGAAGAAAATAGGGTTTCCTTACATTTTGAACTGAAAATTGTTCCTCTGTCGTCGCTAAGTTTTTTCGCTAACTCTAGTTCTTATGATTCATTTACCTATATATATCTGAATTCTCGGATATATCTAGGTAAATGAAAATTTTCCTATTTTATTGATTTTTATTATTTATTATCTATATAGATTAATATCTCCCCATTCGTTATCACTATTGTCTTCCTCTCCACGGAAGACAGTGACTTGATATTTTTTTCCTAATATATTCACAGTCATATACATGTCAATGTCAAGTTTTCTTGATATCCTGAGTATATTAAGTGTTGATTTTTCGCTTCGCCGGAAAGTTTTTCTGGATATGGGTATCGCGAGTAGATTCCGAATCATAAAACATAACATTCTTTCATATCCACTACAATCCTTAACTTCTTCAGACACATACCCATTACAATTTTTATCTCCTTGATAGAGATCTTCATAGAGATCTTCATTTTGATTATCGTCCTCTTCAATATCGTCTTCCAGATTGTCAAAAATATCGTCTTCCAGATTGTCAAAAATATCTTCTTCCAGAAGACGGAAGAATGTCACTAGATATTTAGTGTCCACTATTTCCCAATTCATCTGCCGCCTGTAGTTGTCCAGTTCCAGGTTTCTTTCTATGACCCCTCTCGTTTGTATTGATTGTGGGGTTTGTGGCAAAGCGGCTATTAGGACCGGTACCCAGATTCGAACCATAAGCGTCTCCTTTGTTTTTTTTAAAAAATTTTTTATTTAAAGCGGGATCGAACTCCCACATAGATAAGATATCGAGACTATCAGATATACCCCCCGATTCTTTCTAATCGAGCCTCTCGATAATGGATATGATACGTCATCCATAATTTTCTATAGCCAGAGTAGGTTTAGGTTTCTGAGTTATAGCTCGTAAGAAAGTATGTTCGAATTTGAACATGTTGCGATCGAGACTATCAGATATACCATGCCTACTCGGATTGGATCTCGTGATCAAAATTGAAAAATGTAAATAAAATTATAGTCTACATTAGTTTTCATTTTTAGTCTGATTTTCAGTCAAAGGAACGAAACCATGGAACTGAAATAACTGAGTTAAAAAGTCCTTTAAAAGAGGACGTGGTACGACTGAATCCAATAATCCCTTGTCGAATAAAAGGTCAGCCGATTGGGAACCTTCAGGCACTTCCTGATTCAACAATTGTTCAATCACTCTTTTACCCGCAAATGCAATGGTTGCGTTTGGTTCCGCAATAATGATATCCCCCAACATCCCAAAACTAGCTGTTACCCCACCAGTAGTGGGAGATGTAAGTATCGCTACATAGAATAATTTTTGATTGATTTGATAATTATATAAAGCAGAAGAAATTTTAGCCATTTGCATTAAGCTCAAACTTCCTTCTTGCATACGCGCTCCTCCGGATGCACATATTATAATAAGAGGCAAAAGTTGATTGGTCGCATATTCGATCAACCGAGTTATTTTCTCACCCACTACGGATCCCATACTACCCGCTATAAACTCAGAATCCATAACAGCTATTGCTAAAGGAATACCATTTAGTTGACCTGTGCCTGTTTGAACTGCCTCTGGTAATCCGGTCTTTTCTTGATAAGAATCAAGACGATCGATATAAGATTGCTCTTCTTCCTCTTCCGAATCCAATTCAATGGGATCCAGAGAAACGTTTTCTTGATCCAGACGATCTTTCGAAGATTCCTCTTCCGAATCCAATTCAATAGAATCAAATTCAATGGGATCCAGAGAAATCATTTCTTCATTCATAGGATTCCAAGTACCTGGATCAATCGAAAGTTCGATTCTATCTGAACTGTTCATTTTCAAATGCTCGCCACAGTGTTCGCAAATATTCATTTTGGATGGGAAAAATTGCTTAAAATTGATTCCATAGCAAGTTTCGCATTGAACCCATAAATGACTAAATTTATTCATACAATAGAATGGATCATTTGTATCATTTTCTCTATTTCTACGATATATCTCACTAGATCTCTCACTTATATCCTTTCTATCCTTTCTATCAGTATCATATAGATGGTCTGGATCGTCTATATTATTTGTATCATTTGTATCTGATGGATCATTTATATCTGATATCTCAAATGGATCGTATGTACCATAGATATTATCTGTATCTGATGTATCATTTATATCTGATATCTCAAATGGATCGTCTATATTATTTGTATCATTTGTATCTGATGGATCATTTACATCTGATTCTGATATCGCAAATGGACCGTCTATATTATTTGTATCATTTGTATCTGATGGATCATTTATATTTATAGCAGTAAATGCATTGTATATATCATATATATCAATATCATTTGTAGGATCAAGTGGATCGTATATATAATTTAGATCATTTGTATTATCTATATCATTCGCATCATTTCTAGTTCTAGGATTTGTGATCCTTATTATCATTACAGTACCCTTATCGCAAATGTAAGTATCATTAATGTAAGTATATTTAAAGTCAATATCACCGTCACTGGCATTGTATTTGTCACTATCCTCACAGATTTGAGAAAGATAACTCTCAATGCAACGATTCATGGTATTTGTCCAATCATCATCATTAGTATAAGTATAATAAAAAGCAGCATATATGTCATAAGTATTGCTATGACTATCCCAAACTGCAAAAGTTTTATCATAAGGATCTGCTAAATAATCACCATGATTATAACTACAATTTTCACTATTGTTCTTCCATCTATGAATGCTATTATCAATATCAGTTAAACTAGATGGGTCTTCATTTACTAAACTAGATGGGTCTTCATTTACACCGTTATTTTCAATAGGACCAAAACTATCCATTGGTTTACTTAAACCACACCTGTATTCTAAATTTCTATTAAACAGCATTGAATTGAACCCCTTTCTTTCCATAGATCTTTCTTTTTTCCTCTCTATACATGAGTATACTATATATGAATAGTCATTTATATTATATTATATTATATGCAAATTTTTTGATCCAATTCGATTTTCAATTATTCTATTTTAATTAGTTTAAAAAATTAGTCAAAAAGCTCACTCATATACTCGTCCGTTCTAATCCCTTTAGTATATTTTAATTAAATTAGTTTAATTTATAAGTCAAAAAGCTCATATAGATGAACAATATATCCCCTAGAAACGCCTTTTTTATGGTTTATGGCTAAAAACCTCTGATATCGATTCATGTCAATGTCATGAATCAATATCATCTGGGACGGAAGGATTCGAACCTACGAGTCACGGGACCAAAACCCGCTGCCTTACCGCTTGGCCACGCCCCATTTTGTATTCTATTCTATTATATTGTATAATAATTACAAAGTCAAGTCAACTTTTTTCTTTTCTTTTATATTTCATTGTGAATAGAAAAGTATAATAAAAAAAGTGGATAATAATCATATATATATATAATAAATCATATCATATATGTAATAAAAAATAAAAAAATGAGAATTCAAAAAAAAGCAAAAATACAATTCATTTTCTTAAAGAACAACATTTTTGTTATGCTTAATATCTTTAGCTTGGTCTGTATTAACTCTGCCCTTTATTCAAGTAGTTTTTTCTTGGGGAAATTACCTGAAGCTTATGCTTTTTTGAATCCAATTGTAGATTTTATGCCAGTAATACCCTTACTCTTTTTTCTCTTAGCTTTTGTTTGGCAAGCTGCTGTAAGTTTTCGATAAGATCTTTAATTTGAATAATGTCCTAAAAAAAGTAAGAATTTATTAGAAAACTCAAATTTGACCTTTTTTAAAGATCAGATAAGTCTTACAGTGTGAATCTGTGATTCCAAATCTTGCAATTTTTGGATAGACAATAAAAATATGGATCATCTCATCATTTCCTTTTTTTCCATTCAAAAATAAAAATTCTATTATTCGATTTGAGTCTACCACCAATACGTGGATCTTTATTGTGTATATGAAATAAAAGGCTCAACTCTTAATACAAACCAATTTCTTAAGTAACTTCATTTCTTATAAACTGAGTCTCAAAGGAAACATAATATGAAATAGAAGAGAATCTATGGAAACATAATATGAAATAGAAGAGAATCTATTCTCTTTCTCTGTCGTTTTTTTTTTAATTATCTTGGAGATTTTGTAATGCTTACTCTAAAACTATTTGTTTACACGATAGTGATATTCTTTGTTTCTCTTTTCATCTTCGGATTTCTATCTAATGATCCCGGACGTAATCCTGGACGTGAAGAATAAGAAAATCTTTTTTCTTTTCCTTACTTGTGCTGGATTTTGAACTCTTTTTTGTTTTTCTATCTATTGGACATCTTTAACTAGTCAAAAAGAACTAGTCAAAAATGAAACAAACAGGTAATAATAAAAAAAAAAGAAATTCCATAAGTTCAAAAGAAAAAAATGCCAAATCATCAATAAACGGAAAGAGAGGGATTCGAACCCTCGGTACAAAACTGCGTACAACGGATTAGCAATCCGACGCTTTAGTCCACTCAGCCATCTCTCCCCAATTCAAAAAATGGAATTATTATGCTTATGATACCTCGCATAAACAAAAAGAACAAAAAGTAGGGCTCGAAAAAAGCCTTCTATATATCTTATTTGATATTGATTGATCTTCATTTGATATATCTTATCTATCTTTTTTCTATTTGATTCTAATTCTATATTAACTCATAAATATAGATTCAAATATATATTAATTCTTATTAATTCTATATATATACTAAATAAATACTATACTGTATATATACTAATAAATACTTATACTAAATAGATAATCTAAATCTATAATTTTGGATTTTCTTTTTTAGTTTGTTTTTTTATCCAATCAGAGTCCAGCTAGGTACTGGCACAGCTCTTTTTTCCCATGAATCCTGGATAAGAATGATTTCTTTTTCTGTATCAGATTTGAAACAAACTTGTAATTAATTCAAACATTTGAATATGATCAAACAAAAATAAAAATAAAAATAACTTTGTGATCGTATATCATACGAATTAATCAGGTAACGTATCTAAAAAAAGAAATAGAACTATGGATTCTTGCATAATGCATTTTTGTGTTATGAATTTAGTTTAGTAATTTTGTCGAGATCTATACTGTCAAAATAGCTTCAACAAAATCCAAAAATGAGATTTGCCCCCTTTTCTAAATTTCATTAGGGGGCCCTTTACGAAACATGTAAACACTCTATTTATCATCAAATTCTGCACCTATTTGATAATTAGGACTGATTCCCTTGTTCGACAAAAGATCTTTTTATATACAATAATGGTATTGTAGCGGGTATAGTTTAGTGGTAAAAGTGCGATTCGTTCTATCGATCCCTTAATAGTTAAGGGGTCCCTTGCGTGATTCATATCACGATCAAAAACTTTATTTCTTACTTTAAGGGATTTCATCCTTTATACCTCTCAACGAGCAATTCGAGGAATAATATAAATTATCGTAATTTGTATACATTATCGTAATTTGTATACAATTTAGAATTGATTCTAAAATTATGAAACATAAGTTTTTGCAATTGGATCAAGAATCCCAATTTTTGAATATAAGTAAAGGATCTAGGGATAAAGATATCTAAAATTTGTTTCCAATCGTAACTAAATCTTCCCATTTTTTTATTATTTGTTTTGTATAGGAGAGAGTGAAGCAAAATAGCTATTAAACGATTTTTTTAGTTTACTAGAAACATCGATCTATTTTTTTAGCTCGACGGAAATTTTCTTCTTTTCCTAAAGATTCTATCAAATAGAAATAGAGAACGAAGTAACTAGAAAAAAAGAGATTGTTCAAATACTCCTTTTCTATAGGGATCATCTAAAAAGCAACGTTAATTGTATTCATACCGAAAGGCTGA